AATGCATCAAAGGGTCCTTAAACAACCATAGATTGTCCTGAAAGGCCTTAGCAAAAGCTTCTACAAGTCCAAGATGTTCTAGTTTTCCATAGAAAAAGATTCGTTCAAGAAGGGTTCCAGAAGACGTTGAGCATAAATGAGAAGATTTGTTACGAAGAAAGACGAAGATGGATTCGTATTCACATAGATGAGAATTATATAGGACGAAGAAAAACCTTTGATTTCTTTTTGAAAAACAAGAACTGGCTTTATTTGGAGTATTCCAAATACGATACTCGTGGAGAAAGAATCTTAATAAATGTAAAGAAGAAGCGTCTTTTACCCAGTAGCGAAGAGTTTGAACCAATATTTCCAGATGGACTGGGTAGGGTATTAGTATCTCTAACACATAAATTAAATGTGAAAATTTGTCCTCTAAAAAAGGGAATATTGAATGAATTGATCGTAAATTATGAGATTTAACTATTCCTTTCCTTTCTAGCGAAGATAATAATCGGAGATAAAACGGAATTTCTACAATGACTGCAAATCCTTCTGATATCATTTGAAAATTAAAATTCTTGTTGCGCCCAAAAAAGGTATTTTGGGTAAAATCATTAGCAAAAAGAATCAAATGATTCTGTTCATACTGATACATTCGCTCAATTGCACGTTTCACAATTAGTAAGCTGAACTTATTAGAACCTGCATTTTCCAACAAAACGGATCTATTTCTATTTAAACCATGATCATGCGCAAGTGCATAAATATACTCCTGAAAGATAAGTGGATATAAGAAGTAGTGTTGTTGAGATCTATTTAGCTTTAAATATCTTTGGAATTCCTCCATTTGAAATTATAGTTTAACTAAAGGTAGAGGATTTTGGGGGTTATCAATGAAACATAGTGCGATACAGTCAAAACGAGGTATTCGAGTAATAAACGAATAGATACCTCGGGGATACAGGTAAACTTATCAACGGATTATCTATCCTCTCTTTTCCATTTAAACGAATAAGTTTATGTTCGTTATAGGATAACAAAAGACTTAGAAATCCTTTATTTTTTCAACCTAATCGCTCTTTTGATTTTGGAATTTTTTTATCAATATACTGTTTCTTCTACACACACATTTCTATTCCATAATGGAATATGTCAATAGTTAGGATTCATTAAAATATAAAGAATTCGTTCATGGGATAATCCCTTCCCGTATCAGGCACTAATACATTTTTAACGTCTAATTAGATCGGGTAATCGTTCAAATTAAGAACAGAAGCTCGTTGCTTTTTCCCTATAATAAATAATCATATCAATCAATAAATAAATAAATTGAAGCCATTAGGGCTCTATATCCATTTATTCATCCGACCCAACTTGAAATTGAATTCATTTTGTTCCGTTTCAAAAAAGAACACAACGGTTTGTACCGATTCGGAAAGAATGAAATATTCTAAGAACTCTTCGTTGATCCGACATGCTATTTTTTCCATTCATTCCCTTTCAGGATCAGTCGTGGTCTTCCAAACTTTACCGATGGTATGGACGAATCCCTCGCTTCATCCAAATGTGTAAAAGATCCTAGCCGCACTTAAAAGCCGAGTACTCTACCGTTGAGTTAGCAACCCGAATAGAAAAAGTTTATGTAAATACAATCAAAAAAAAAAGATAGATAAATGTCAAAATTTATAGACCACCTCTTCGTTCTTATGTTATCGACTTTTAAATAAAAACCCCTATTCTTATTATATCAAAGAGAATTCAAGTAATCCCATCATTTGAATAATATAAGGTAAAAATCAAACCGCTCGGACAAAAATAAATTTATCTACTTATCACGATGAATTATATTTGTTCGATACACTGTTGTCAATATAAATGTTGAAAAAATAATACAATGGAAAAACAAAATAAATGGAATTTATTTCAATACTATTAAAAAAAGGGCTTGTGTTGGATTGGCACTACATAGCTGAAAAAGTTTAGATAGAGGAATAAAAAAAGACCAAGTAGAAAAAAATATCAGATTGAATCAATAATAAGTAACTAGAATAAAAAAAGGGAGGATTCCTTGGTTATTACTTATTAGTATAGTTTCAACGAAAACCGACCAATTGAAGGAACTCCCAGAATTTTCTATTTCTAGGATCAAGCAACTCGAGTTTTGTCGTTCTAGAACATGAGATTTTATAGAAGCAATGAAAAATAGATATGAGTAGAATCCAAAAAAGGAAAAAAAGTATATATATAAATACAAAAATTTATATAAGAATTACTATCCCTTTCTATTTCTTTATTTCCTTAATTAAATTTTGTTTGATTAGGACCAAGTTACTTAAAAACCTCTGCCTTTTTTAAAAGATCCCGAACAGTTCCTGTGGGCTGAGCGCCCTTTTCAAGGAAATATAGAATAGCAGGAACGTTTAAATAACTTTGATTCTTTATCGGATCATAAAAACCTACGTTCCGAAGATCTCTTCCTTCTCTTCGGGATCGAACATCAATTGCAACGATTCGATAGACGGCTCATTGGGATAGATCTAAGTAAATGAACAAGACCCCCCCTAGAAACGTATAGGAAGTTTTCTCCTCGTACGGCTCGAGAAAAAATGATTTGGAGTTTTGTCTACGTATAGAATTATAATTTCTGGCAAAGGAGTTGATAAAATAAATTAGAATGGGATTTAACTCATTTTTTTCTTCCTCCTTCCTGAAAAAATAAAAATCATTTGTACCCATAACTCAAGTTGGATAATTCTCAAAGAGCTTAAAAGAAAAAAAATCTTTAGGAAATTTATTTCATTTTTTGAATGGTCTTTAACCCCCTCTTGCTTGTCTCATTTAATCTTTATTATTATCCAGTTATTGAGACAATTGAAAAAACGGTGTTTCCTTGTTCTGGGATCCTTTTTTTTTGTTTTAAATCAGTGGGTTTAGACATTACTTCGGTGCTTCTTAATCCTTACAAAATGGCAGCAACATACCCCTTTTGTGATTTCTTTCTATCAAAGAATCATATAAACGATCGATTCCCGCGTGATACACTTTGAATCGAAAGACTTTTCTCAATTTCAACAAATTTTACTTTTGAATTAAAAACTTGACTGAATCGGATCCTTTCAATTTCTATATTGATATATATGATATACTTACAAAGTTGTTCCAATTTATTGATTGGTATTAACCCTAGATTCTTGCCCCCTGAAAGATGAATCCATACTTTCTACCCGAGCTCCATCATGTACTATATTCATTACAACCTAACAAAAAAGGATTCTAGTGAAAACAGAACAGATGTCGGGTCAAGAGCACCTTCATTCATAGAAAAGATGGCGGATGTAAGAATAAAAATCCACACCGGATCGTGTCCTTCAAGTCGCACGTTGCTTTCTACCACAGCGTTTCAAACGAAGTTTTACCATAACAAAAAATTCCTCTAATTTGGAACCCATATGGAATTGATTCAATTATGGAATCATGAATAGTCATTGGTTCCGTCGATACATAAACATATCAATCTATACCCTTTTTTCTTCTATACAAAGATGGCAAAAATCTTTTTGAAGCAATCTTAGCAAGACCCCACCTATTATTGTATGTTATTGTATGAATGCAACACTTTAACTTTACTTTTTATTAAAAAAATTAAAATATCTGTTTCTTTTCGAATTGAACCATCAACGATTTAAAGCAGATAAATGGATTGAAAAAAAAAACCCCATTTTTATTTTTTTGTGTGAGATAGATAAAAAAGACCGATCGAAGAGAATATTTAAGTACTTGTTCTTTCGATTCGAATTTTATTAATAAGATAAGATGAACGAATTAGGGGTTTTTCGTACCTATGAGATAGACTGAACTACAGTCTTTATTATGGATCCGTTACATATGTAACTTGATTCGTTATTAATGAGATTCGGACATACACAGATATACATATATTTAAATGAAGACCTCCTATTACTGTTACTAATTAAGAACTATCTATACCACGACTCTCTGGGAATGCTGAATCAGAACAAAAATAAAAAAGGATACCTTTTGGGGAAAGGATACTCTCTAGGGACAAAGACAAACAAGTCCAGATTAGGCGCTTGCTCCTAATTTTTTAGTTTACCCAAACCCAGTCTTGTCTTAAGAGACTTAATCCCATTAATTGAATGTAATAACCCCCCTCTTGTTTAGAATAAAGAGATCCTAATAATTTGGCTACCCCATTTTTTTAAGTTTAATTTGAATGGATAAAGAATAAGATATAGGATATAGGAAAGAAGTGCTCTTTCTTAGTGTAATTCAAAATAAAATGTATCGTTGAAAATTTAAAAAGATACGAGACGTAAGGTTTTTTCTTCAAATTAAGTAGCTCTAAACCCCTTCAATATGAAGGGAATGAACATATGATGAAAAATCCGCCCATACTTTATTTTTTAATTAGTTGAATTCAACTAGGGTGTGACCTATGTTACCATCATATCTTGATGACAAACAAATATATTTAGTAATATCTGTATGTTGTGAAAAACAAAGATATGATTCATAAAAGAATCATTCAAAATTATAAAAGAAACAAGAATGACATTCTATCCAATATTAGGCATTTAAACATAACGTTACTTTCAAAATAAACTTTTACTCTGATACAATGTATCTACCTGGGACGAAAGGATTCGAACCTCCGAATACCGGGACCAAAACCCGTTGCCTTACCACTTGGCCACGCCCCATCTATATTTCCATTCTACACTAATAAAGAATAATATTAGTATTGGGTCTTGGTCAATTACAGGGCAATTTTATATATAAAATTTTTATAGAATAGATTAGATTCTTGCTAGGATTTTTACGCGTGTAGATATAGAATTCAGCCGAATTCATTGATCATTACATATAATTTAATTAAGATATTCTATGAAAGTATTATTTCTTCTATTCTCCTTTGTTTGAGAATTGGGGAATTTTTGATTGGGTGGGTTCAAAGAAAAAGAAGGATTTTTGTCTACCTTACTTTACTTCATTTTCCT